TTCGATTCATTTGGCTCTCACGCTCAATTTTTTATTTTATGGGAACTTTCATATCTTTTTTTTTTAATGTAATGAGCCTATCCTCTCTAGTTCTGTTTGTATGCAAACATATCAAAACTGATACAAGACCAGAATATTAGAAGGACTCTTCCGACCAGACAAAAATATCTAATTATCAGATCAGCAAAGTTGTTTCTTTATTTGTTCTTTATTGAAATTTGCATTTCAATGAAATTTTTATTCAAATCCAAAAATTCCTCTTTTTTATACATAGGTCGTCGATTCGGCATTGAATATTGGATAATAAAACACAGGGCGCCCTTTTTATTTATTCTAGTAAACGGTTCAAATAACTTTATTGATATGAGTGTTATATATCAGAAAAATTACCAACTATTCTTTTTTAAACCATTTCGGTACTAACGTAGTGGTAGAAAGAGTACCATGTTGTGCCCAGACTTCAAATAGTTTAGCTTTAACCATGTTAATGGTCTCACTTTATTGGTTGATAGAGAATCAAAGTTGACTTACCAATAAAGAACGAAATGCTATGGTTCTTACATATGATTTCTTAATTTATTCAGAAGGAATTCGTCGAGATTTTACACTTTTTTCCTATTTATCTTATTCTATAAAATTAAAAAAAAAATATTATTATATATATATAATAAATAAATAAAGTTATAATAAATAAATAAAGTGCAGCCGGTTGGGTCCAACCTATTCTTGAAATATACAACTCGCACACACTCCCTTTCCAAAATAAATCAATACACCAAGCACTACACTTAGATTTATTAGATTTGTTGCTAAAATATCGGTATTAAACCCGAAACTCCCGGCGGATGGCCAGTGGCCTAAGGAAACGAAAGAATCGGTTACATTTTTCATATGCTCTCCTCTTATACATAGGACTAACAAAGAACAGAGTTCTTTTTGTATCACTTGACTTGCCCTTTTTTGATCGATTTCTTTTTCTTAATTTTTTTCTTTGTTTTAAGTTTCCGATAAGATACTTATTAAGTTGGGTCCTAGGTCTCGTAGAAATTTCAAAACATTTCCCTTGTTCAAACACTTCCTAAAAGAAAAGTAAAAATTCCTTCGTACTAACCGAAGGACGGGAAGGAAGAAAGCGAGCAAATCCACTAATTCGTCATCCTCAAATCAGTCCTTCCCGGGGTATTGTTCCAACAAATACATAATGGTAGGAGTAAAGTAGTGATATAATTCACAGAAGGAAACGGCAACGAATTAATAAAATAAGAAAAAGTGCGTAATGCACTTTTTTACATTTTCATTCTAGGATGAAATTAAACAAAAGGATTTGCAAATAAAAGTGCTAATGCCACAACGAGCCCATAAATGGTTAAAGCTTCCATAAAAGCTAGACTAAGCAATAAAGTGCCTCTTATTTTTCCTTCTGCTTCTGGTTGTCTCGCAATACCTTCTACGGCTTGACCTGCAGCAGTACCTTGCCCAACTCCAGGTCCAATAGAAGCAAGCCCTACGGCCAATCCAGCAGCAATAACGGAAGCGGCAGAAATCAGTGGGTTCATGATGATAGGTTCCTCGCACCAAAAAAAAATAGTTAATGATACAATCAACCAAGGAATTATTACTTATTTGATCACTCAAAAATATCAAATCAAAGTAACTAAAAAAACTTCGAAAAAAATAATATAGTATAGGAATAAACCCTATATAACTAATATATATCTATTATCACATATACATTTGTTTCTTTCATAACGGAAACCGACCGCATTTTTTATTGAATCAGATTCTAGAATAATTCGTCGAAAGATATACAGGAACTGTGACTGGACTTATAGACATTACATATAGACATATATCTAGTGTGATCTCCCCAACCCATCCTTCGTAATATCGTCTATCTTTCCTCCTAGAACTCTAGTCATATATGCATATGTATTTATTATTTCTATCTATATATGTATATGTTCCCGAACCAAGTCTATTTTCTTGAACCATGCATTGCCTCAGTCGGGATAAGCTTAAAAAAAGAAGACTCTTTCTAAAACTAATCAATGATGACCCTCCATGGATTCCCCTATATAAGCTGCGGCTAAAGTTGCAAAAATGAGAGCTTGAATACCGCTTGTAAATAATCCAAGAAACATGACAGGGATAGGAACCACTAAAGGTACTAAAGAAACAAGAACAACAACTACTAATTCATCCGCCAATATATTCCCGAAAAGTCGAAAACTCAGAGATAAAGGTTTTGTGAAATCTTCTAGGATGTTAATTGGTAAAAGGATTGGGGTTGGTTGAATGTATTTTCCAAAATAAGCCAATCCTTTTTTGGTAAGACCCGCATAAAAATATGCCACGGACGTGGGTAAAGCTAAAGCAACAGTAGTATTTATATCATTCGTGGGGGCGGCCAACTCTCCATGAGGTAACTGTATGATTTTCCAAGGTAAAAGAGCTCCGGACCAATTAGAAACAAAAATAAATAAAAACATGGTTCCAATAAAGGGAACCCAAGGCCCATATTCTTCTCCAATCTGAGTTTTGCTCAAGTCTCGAATAAATTCAAGGACATATTCAAAGAAATTCTGCCCGTCGGTCGGAATGGTTTGTGGATTCCGAACAGTTATGATGACTGAACCTAATAAGATAGCAATTACTACCCAAGAAGTGATAAGTACTTGAGCATGAATTTTTAAACCTCCTATTTGCCAATATAAATGTTGGCCTACTTCTACACCTGATATATCGTATAATCCTTTGAGTGTTTTAATGGAACATGGTATAACATTCATATTGCCCTCTGACAGAAATCGAACTTAAAAAAATTATTTTGATTCAACCATCTCTTTTTCAACTTATCTACTTTCATCATTAATCATATATTTAAAATACCAAGAAATCACATAACATAATATCCCACATTTTATCTCTTTTAAAAAATGCAAGACAAGAATAGTAACCAATCTAAGAAATCAAAATAATTAACTAATCTTATTATTCTTAATCATAACATAATCATAATCAACGACTTCTTATATAGCTAGAACGACCCTCACAAATTGCGGATACTAATTTGTTAAGAATCAATCGGATTGAAGCTATAGCGTCATCGTTGGCTGGAATCAAAATATCTGCAAGATCCGGGTCACAATTTGTATCGATTAAACAAATTGTTGGAATTCCCAAAATGACACATTCTCGAAGAGCCGTATATTCTTCTTGCTGATCAATGATTATTACAATATCAGGAAACCTAGTCATATATTTGATCCCACCGAGATATGTTTGCAAAGTCGATAATTTTATCTTCAACATTGCTACATCTTTTTTAGGGAGACGGTTGAGTTTCCCCATCTTTTGTTCTGCTCTTAAGTCTCTGAACTTATGAAGTATCGTTTCCGTAGTGGACCAATTCGTTAACATACCACCGAGCCATTTTTTATTAACATAATGACATCGAGCCCTTATTGCAGCTGAGACTACTAAATCCGCCGCTTTATTTTTGGTACCAACCGTTAAAAAGGTTTTTCCTCGACTGGCTGCATCAAAAACTAAATGACAGGCTTCTGATAAAAAACGAACAGTTCTAGTAAGATTTTGAATATGAATACCTTTACGCTTTGCAGAAATGTAAGGAACCATTCTAGGATTCCGTTTTTTAGTACCATGACCAAAATGTACTCCCAACTCCATCATCTCTTCCAAATGGATGTTCCAATACCTTCTTGTCATTTTTCCCGCGCTTTCTCTATATTTTTTTTTTTACAAATAAATAATTGTTCCTACGGACCTTCTACCGAGGTTTACCATTGATACATAGTCCAAAGCATTAATTTTATTACTTACTTTTATTACTTACCAAAACTAGAAAGTAAAAAGAAAAAATCTTTGTTTAGGAATTATGAAATCGCAAAAATGAATTTTCTAATGTGTCATTGTGTCATGGAAATTGGGCTACAAGAACAAAAAAATTCTCGATGGTGTAACAAAATATCTCTCATTTCCAACTCGAATACATTTTTCTTTTTGATTTCAAAATGAATGTTTTTGTCTTGCCTTGAACGGTGCACTAATTTTTTAAATCCGGTACCGATAGGGATAATTCCCCCCAGAACAACATTTTCTTTCAGACCCTTCAACCAATCAATACGCCCCCGTAGAGCAGCTTTTGCTAAAACTCTCGCAGTTTCTTGAAAACTTGCTTCAGATATGAAGCTTTGAGTATTCAGAGATGCCCGCGTTATTCCTAATAAAATTGCCCGATAACAGATCGCTTCATCTAAAGCACGCCCTGCTCGTTCCGCTCGCAGCAATCCGATTAATTCTCCAGGCGAAAAAACATTAGACATTCCGTCTTCTGAAACCAACACTTTTGATGTTACTTGTCGTACAATAATTTCTAGATGCCTATTATGGATCTGCACCCCTTGGGATCGATAAACCTTTTGGATCTTATTAACCAAAGAGATATGGCTTTGGGCTATAGTTAGCTCAGCTCCAATTAAGAATTCCCAAGGAATTCCAAGAATTCTTGGTATACGTTCGTTCCAACCTTCAACTCTCCTTTCAAGGTTCATCGATATTGAACCAATCGAACGCACTTCTAAGATTTGCTCTACTTTTGGAAGTCCTTGAGTTATGTCACCAGATCGGGATTTTTCATATATAAATGTAACTAATGTATCTCCTTCAGAAAGGGTTTCTCCGTAATGTCCGTGAACAGTCGCTCCTGGAGTAGCCAAATAGGGCTTAGCTGATCTTATAACTAAGGAATCAACATGAACAATTAAAATTTGACCAGATTTTTTTATGTGTGTTCCATATTTAACTAGACATAGATTTTCACAAAGAAATTGTCCAATGCTAATTATTGTGGATGTTTCTTCACAATAATTGTAATGTAAAAAGCACCAATTCAAATGGGATGGATTCAAAATGATGTTATTGCATGGATTGGGATTATAAATCCTTCCATTTTCATCTATTAAACAGTATTTAAGTACTTTAAGTACTTGGAAAGCCGCTTTCAAATTATCAAGTATCCTATATTTTTTTACCAAGATCTGATTATGAGTTATTAAATAGTAAGCTGAATAAAAGTTCACTATTTTAGATACAATAGTACCTAGGGGACCCAACAAATCCCTAATTAGAATTATGGGATTCAATTCTTTTACCGTGATGTTATATTTCGAACCATTGACTGGACACAGACCAACTCGAGAACAATTGAATGATGACAAAATTATCAAAGCCTTATTTTGATTCAACAATGTACCAATAGTTGCTTGATGCTGAGTAACTACTGAAATCCTCACTTTAGAAATAGAAAAAAAAGGGTTGATATTGGTGCAATCTAATCCATTATCGGGAATCAATCCTGAACCCGTCGTATCATACCTTTTTCCGACATATGAAATACTAGACTTTACTAACTCAATTATTATGAAATTTTGAATCAGATCATTTACCCTTACCTCAACAAGAGAAGCATGAACTTCTTCTATAGAACCATTTTTTTCTTGGTCCCAATTCAATACTAAGCAAGTCCGAACTAATTGAATACTTGTGTGAAAAATTCTGCGAATTGACTTTCCGTTTCCATAAAGGATATAATTGACAATTCTAAGTTGGACATTATCTTTTTCCTGCAAGAGATCTTGAGTGAAAAGTTTTGATAAATTTATCCCATCAGTTATTTCATATGTGATTACGGGCCGAACCAAAACAAAATACTTTTTTTTAATGGGTGTGATTCGTTGGACATAAATCCAATTTTTCAAAATTTTGGATTCCTTAGAATTTTTTTTTTTCATTCCCAGTGGTATTAAAATGCCGCTGTGTCTAGATATCTTATCTGTCTCTCCGGGAAAATGAATATCCCCAGAAAAAATTTTCAGTTCAATACTTTTTTTTTTTCTCTCCACTCGGACTAATCCACCTACTCGGCTTCTTGTATTTGTATTTAAAGCGAGTTGTGTATCTACTTCAATGATACTATTGTTCCGGACGATTAGGTACGAAGATCCGGGTAAAATATGCACCTCTTCAGGAATAAAAAAAAACCGATCCACTTTCATTTTGTATTTTGGACTAAATTCTTTTGTTCCTCGATACTCAATCAAATCTTCTTTTTTTACGATTGAATCCACCTCTACGGCCCCATATTTAGTAATTCCCGAACTCTTTCTTCTATATTGTGGATCGTCAAAATAAGCAAGAATACTATTTCTATGTAAAATACCATTTTTGGGTATTTCAATCGAAATACCAAAAGAGGGTATTAGTTCTTTCTCTCTTTCTGGATCATATTGTAATGGAATGATAAATCTATTTCTTCGCCTTTTCGCCAATAAATCAAAATTCTCTTGGAGAATCGAAGGATATATGAAATCCAAATGCCTATTGGAGATGATTTGATCAAGTCTTGAATAGTCAAAAATTTCTCTATCTTTTTTAACAGAAGGATCTAACAATTTATGCCTTACTTGATAATTCGTAATTGAGAAGTCAGAGATATATCTTTCGTCGACAGAAGAAGAGTGCACATTTATTTGATCTTGATCTTTGTGGAGTGAAAAAGACACTATACTGGATCCGCACGGACCTCCTGCTAATAGCCATAAATGACTTGTTTTTGGTAATAGATGAACATTACTATATGTATATTCGGGTGCATGGTAGACATTGGTACTCCAGTGCATTTCTCCCTCTGATTCAGAATAAATATGTTTTCGGACCTTCTCTTTAAAATGAAAAGTAGACGTTCCAGTACGAATCTCAGCAATAATTTGTTCAGATTCTACATATTGATCATTTTGAACTAAAATCAAACTTTTGGGAGGAATATTCACACTATGTAGAATATCCCGACTCTCAATAGTTACATACAAGTCTATAGAACATAGAAAAGCAGGATGTCCGTGACGGGTACGTGTGGGATGAACCAAATACTCGTTGAACTTTATTTTTCCGTTAGAAGGAGCTCGTACATGTTCGGCAGTACCGCCCGTGAATACTCCACCCGTATGAAAAGTCCTTAATGTTAGTTGAGTCCCTGGTTCCCCAATTGATTGCCCCGCAATAATACCTACAGCTTCCCCCAATTCGACGAGATCGCCGTGAGTGGGACTTCTACCATAGCATAATTGACAGATCCAAGATGTATTCCTGCAAGTAAAGGGGGTTCGAACATATATTGCTTGTGCTCGAAAAGTTATGAATCGATTGGCAAGTCCAATCCCAATATCTTGATTTCGAGTGGCAATGCAGCGTATCCCCATATATATATCGTCCGCCAATACACGACCAATGAGGGTTTGGACAAAAATTTTTTCTGTCACCCCATTTCGAGGACTCACGGAAATACCTCGAATAGTACCACAATCTGTTCTACGTACAATAATGTGTTGAACTACTTCAACAAGTCTACGCGTGAGGTATCCAGCATCTGATGTTCGTACAGCAGTATCCACGACTCCTTTTCGAGCTCCGTAGCAGGAA